GAATTAAAAACTTCGGATTCTGAGGAAAAAGAGGCAAAAGAAAAGGAAAAAACAAAGGAGGAGAAACAGGAAGAGAATGAACGGATAGCAATAGCAGAAAATTGGGATACTATTCTATTTGCTCAAGCAATAAGAGGTTCTATGTTAGTAACACAATCGATTCTTAGAAAATACATCGTATTGCCTTCATTGATAATAGCTAAAAATCTCGGCCGTATGTTATTATTTCAATTCCCCGAGTGGTATGAGGATTGGAAGGAGTGGAATAGAGAAATGCATGTTAAATGCACCTATAATGGTGTTCAATTATCAGAAACAGAATTTCCGAAAGACTGGCTAACAGACGGTATTCAAATAAAGATCCTATTTCCCTTCTGTCTGAAACCTTGGCACAGATCTAAGCTACGATTCGATCATAGAGATCGAATGAAAAAGAAAGGAAAAAAAGAAAATTTTGGTTTTTTAACAGTCTGGGGGATGGAAACTGAACTACCTTTTGGTTCTCCCCGAAAAGGACCTTCGTTTTTTGACCCCATTTGGAAAGAACTCGAAAAAAAAATTCGAAAAGTGAAAAAGAAATGTTTTCTAGTTCTAAGAGCTTTAGGAGAAAGAAAAAAATGGTTTCTAAGGGTCTTAAAAGAAAAAACAAGATGGATTCTCAAAACAGTTCTATTTATAAAAAGAATAATAAAAGAGTTTGCAAAAGTAAATCTAATTTTCTTATTTGGATTGAGGAAAGTATATGAACCAAATGAAAATAGAAAAGATTCTATAATTAGTAATAAGATTAACCATGAATCGATCATTCGAATTAGATCTGTGGATTGGACAAATTATTCACTGACAGAAAAAAAAATGAAGGATCTGGCTGATAGGACAACCACAATCCAAAATAAAATAGAAAGGATTACAAAAGACAAGAGAAAAGTATTTCTAACTCCAAATAGAAAGATTAGTCCTAACGAGACAGGTTGTGATGATAAAAGATCGGAATCACAGAAACATATTTGGCAGATATCAAAAAGAGGAGGTGCCCGATTAATACGTAAATGGCACTATTTTATGAAATCTTTCATTGAAAGAATCTATATGGATATCTTTCTATGTAACATTAATATTCCCAGAATAAATGCACAACTTTTCCTTGAATTTGAATCAACAAAAAAAATTATCGACAAAGACATTTCCAATGATGAAAGAAATAAAGAAGGAATTGATGAAACAAATCAAAATGCAATTCACTTTATTTCGACTATAAAAAAGTCTCTTTCTAATATTAGTAATAATAAATCACAGATTTATTGTGACTTATCTTCCTTGTCCCAAGCATATGTATTTTACAATTTATCACAAATCCAAATTATTAATAAGTATTACTTGAGATCTGTACTTCAATATCGCGGAGCATATCTTTTTCTTAAGGATAGAATAAAGGACCATTTTGGGACACGAGGAATATTGGATGCCAGATCAAGGTCTAAGAAACTTCCGAATTCTGGAATGAATGAATGGAAAAATTGGTTAAGGGGTCATTATCAATACAATTTATCTCAGACTAGATGGTCTAAATTAGTACCGCAAAAATGGCGAAATAGAGTCAATCAACGTCGTATGATTCAAAATAAAGACTCAAAAAAAGATTCATATGAAAAGGAAAAAGACCAATTAATTCATTACGAGAAACAAAATAATTATGTAGTGAACTCATTACCGAGTCAAAAAGAAAAATTTAAAAAACACTACAGATATGATCTTTTATCACATAAATATATTCATTATGAAGACAGGAAGGACTCATATATTTATGGATCGCCATTCCAAGTAAATGGAGACCGAGAGATTCCATATAATTACAACATGCCTAAACCCGAATCATTTTATGTACCCGGGGGTATAGCTATTAATGATTATCTAGGGGAAGGGTCTATTATTGATACGGGGAAAAATCCGGATAGAAAATATTTGGAGTGGAGAATTCTCAATTTTTTTCTTAGAAAGAATATCGATATTGAGACTTGGACCGATATAGATACTGGAACCAACATTAATAAAAATACTAAGACTGGGACTAATGATTATCAAATAATTGATAAGAAAGATCTTTTTTATCTCACGATTCATCAAGAAATCAACCCATCCAATCAAAAAAAAAGGTTTTTTTTTGATTGGATGGGAATGAATGAAGAAATGCTACATCGTCCCATATCGAATCTAGAACCCTGGTTCTTCTCAGAATTTGTGCTACTTTATGATGCATATAAGATTAAACCGTGGATCATACCAATCAAATTACTTATTTTCAATTTGAATGGAAATGAAAACATTAGTGAAAATAAAAACATCAACAGAAATCAAAAAAAGGATCTTCGTCTATCATCTAATCAAAAAGAATATCTTGAATTAGAGAATCGAAATCAAGAAGAAAAAGAAGAGCTGGGTCAAGGGAATCTTGGATCAGATCCACGAAACCGACAAAAAGATCTTGAAAAAGATTCCGCGGAATCAGACATTAAAAAACGTAGAAAGAAAAGACAATCCAAGAGCAATAAGGAAGCGGAACTAGATTTCTTCCTGAAAAGGTATTTGCTTTTTCAATTGAGATGGGCTGATCCTTTGAATCAAAGAATTCTAAATAATATCAAGGTATATTGTCTCCTGCTTAGGCTGATAAATCCAAGGGAAATTGCTATATCCTCTATTCAAAGAGGAGAAATGCGCCTGGATGTAATGCTGATTCAGAAGGATCTAACTCTTACAGAATTGATAAAAAGGGGAATATTGATTATCGAACCGGTTCGTCTGTCTATAAAATGGGATGGACAATGGATTATGTATCAAACCATAAGTATTTCATTGGTCCATAAGAATAAGTACCAAACTAATCGAATATGCCGAGAAAAAAAATATGTTGATGAAGATTATTTCGATAGATCCATTGCACAACACGGAAAGGTACTTGTGAATGGAGATGAAAATAATTATGCTTTGCCTGTTCCTGAAAATATTCCATCTCCTAGACGTCGTAGAGAATTGAGAATTCTAATTTGTTTGAATTCCGAGAATGAGAATGTTGTGAATAGAAATTCAGTATTTTTCAATGGCAACAACGTAAGGAACTGTGTGCAATTTTTGGATGAGGACAAGCATTTTGATACAGATATAAATGAATTTATCCAATTCAAATTGTTTCTTTGGCCCAATTATCGATTAGAAGATTTAGCTTGTATGAATCGCTACTGGTTTAATACCAATAATGGCAGTCGTTTCAGTATGTCAAGGATACATATGTATCCACGAGTCAGAATTAGTTGATGGTGGATTTCCTATATATCTATATCACGTGTCATATCCGGTATATAAAGGTATACAAATGTACACACACGTTGTGTTACATTAGATTCTGATACATGATACTGATTCAATGATGTATCATATCAATTGGATCTAGGAATGAATCGGCAGAATTTTCTTAAGTCCCAATCATTCCCTTTTGTGGATGTAGAAATGTACCATCTCCTTCTATCGAATCCAATTGAAAATTGGATTCGATAGTAAAGTAGTCTATGAATAAATCCAGATTATTTTATTGTGTGTACCAGATCTAAATGACTGGCATTATTATTATTCCTGATCGGTAAAATCCATATCTGTGGAAAAGAAAGAAAAAAAAGAGAGAGAGAAGAATTATTTTTATGGTAAAAAATTCATTCATCTCAGTTATTCCGCAAGAAGAAAAAGAAAAAAACAAAGGGTCTGTTGAATTTCAAGTATTCAGTTTCACCAATAAGATACGGAGACTTACTTCACATTTGGAATTGCACAGAAAAGACTATTTATCCCAGAGAGGTCTGCGGAAAATTCTGGGAAAACGTCAACGTATACTGGCTTATTTGTCAAAGAAAAATAGAGTACGTTATAAAGAATTAATTGATCAGTTGGATATTCGGGAACCAAAAACTCGTTAATTTGAAAATTCGTTTGAATTATTTGCTTTATTAGATCTTGAATTTTGATGAACCTCGTTTCGTTTTCAGCAATTCATGAAATAATGAATCGGGGAAGAAAACATATGACTGTACCGGATATAAGAAAAGACTTCATGATAGTCAATATGGGTCCTCACCACCCATCAATGCATGGTGTTCTTCGACTCATCGTTACTCTAGATGGTGAAGATGTTATTGATTGTGAACCCGTATTGGGTTATTTACACAGAGGGATGGAAAAAATTGCGGAAAACCGAACAATTATACAGTATCTACCTTACGTAACACGTTGGGATTATTTAGCTACTATGTTCACAGAGGCAATAACGGTAAATGCACCAGAACAATTGGGAAATATTCAAGTACCTAAAAGAGCCAGCTATATCAGAGTCATTATGCTGGAGTTGAGTCGTATAGCTTCTCATTTGTTATGGCTTGGGCCTTTTATGGCGGATATCGGTGCACAGACTCCTTTCTTCTATATTTTCAGAGAGAGGGAATTGCTATATGATCTATTCGAAGCTGCCACAGGTATGCGAATGATGCATAATTATTTCCGTATCGGGGGAGTAGCTGCTGATCTACCTCATGGCTGGATAGATAAATGTTTGGATTTCTGCGATTATTCTTTAACAGGAGTTGTTGAATATCAAAAGCTTATTACGCGGAATCCCATTTTTTTGGAACGAGTTGAAGGAGTGGGCATTATTGGTGGAGAGGAAGCAATAAATTGGGGTTTATCAGGACCAATGCTACGAGCTTCCGGAATGCAATGGGATCTTCGTAAAGTTGATCATTATGAGTGTTACGATGAATTCGATTGGGAAGTCCAATGGCAAAAAGAAGGAGACTCATTAGCTCGTTATTTAGTACGAATCAGTGAAATGGCGGAATCCATAAAAATTATTCAACAGGCTCTGGAAGGAATTCCGGGGGGGCCCTATGAGAATTTAGAAGTCCGTCGCTTTGATAAAGCAAGGGATTCCGAATGGAATGATTTTGAATATCGATTCA